TCAAAAAAGGGGGGTTCCTCCTTTTATCGTTGTATGTGAAAGACATGTATTCTTCAAAATAGATCGTTCTTTTTAGTTATTATCTATACTTATTTCGTGTATGTGGATAATTTTAAAAATATACTCTTTTTAATATACATTGTTTTTTTACTTTAACATATAAATATATAATAAACATACAAATATATATAATATAAATATATTTATATATACATGTATATGTGATATATATATCACATATACGTATGCGCGCACATCACACATCACATATATAAATGACATGAGGGAAAAAAAAAATGGAAGAAAATAAGGGAAAATTCAAATTGATTAAGTCCAGAGTGCTATATCCATAATTCAAAGTAAGGAGTATCATAAGATTTCTGATAAACATAAGTTTTTTTATTGGGTTTCAATCCAATCAATCAGTTACACAACAAGTTAGGTAATTACTCCCTTCCCAAAATGAACTAGAATACCTAGGTATTTTTTTTAATTCGAATATAGATACTATGATCCATATTTGAATAAAAAAAGTACTCTTTTTTTGGTCTAACTCTTTTTCCTTACTATATATAGTATAATAAATATGTTTATTAATCACAAAAAAAAAATCAGAATAATTAAGAATCCCAATATTTGACTTTTTTTTCATATCTTTTTTTTTTTTTTTTATTATTTCTTTTATTATTGTTCCTTTCTAAAAGGATAAAAAAGATAAGAATTGGTGAATCGAGAACAATTTGTAATTATAAGAAAAAAGAGTTTCTTTTCTTATGGAACATACATATCAATATGCGTGGATAATACCTTTTCTTCCACTTCCAGTTACTATGTCAATAGGATTTGGACTTCTACTTATTCCGACAGCAACAAAAAATATTCGTCGCATGTGGGCTTTTCCTAGTGTTTTACTCTTAAGTATAGCTATGGTGTTTTCAGCCAATCTGTCTATTCAACAAATAAATGGAAGTTTTATCTATCAATATCTATGGTCTTGGACCATCAATAATGATTTTTCCTTAGAGTTTGGATACTTGATCGATCCACTTACTTCTATTATGTCAATACTAATTACTACTGTTGGAATCATGGTTCTTATTTATAGTGACAAGTATATGTATCACGATCAAGGATATTTGAGATTTTTTGCTTATATGAGTTTTTTTAATACTTCTATGCTGGGATTAGTTACTAGTTCAAATTTGATACAAATTTATATTTTTTGGGAACTTGTGGGAATGTGTTCTTATTTATTAATAGGGTTTTGGTTCACACGACCAATTGCAGCAAGTGCTTGTCAAAAAGCTTTTGTAACTAATCGTGTAGGGGATTTTGGTTTATTGTTAGGAATCTTAGGTTTTTATTGGATAACAGGTAGTTTAGAATTTCGGTATTTGCTCGAAATAACTAATAACTTAATCCAAAATAATGGGGTCAATTCTTTATTTGCTACCTTGTGTGCTTCTTTATTATTCGTCGGTGCAGTTGCTAAATCCGCACAATTCCCCCTTCACGTATGGTTACCTGATGCTATGGAAGGACCCACTCCTATTTCGGCTCTTATACACGCTGCTACTATGGTAGCAGCAGGAATTTTTCTTGTAGCTCGGCTTCTTCCTCTTTTCATAGTCATACCTTATATAATGAATTTCATTTCTTTAATAGGTGTAATAACACTATTATTAGGGGCTACTTTGGCCCTTGCTCAAAGAGACATTAAAAAAAGCTTAGCCTATTCCACAATGTCTCAATTGGGTTATATTATATTAGCTCTAGGTATAGGTTCTTATCGAGCTGCTTTATTCCATTTGATCACTCATGCCTATTCAAAAGCTTTATTGTTTTTGGGATCCGGATCTATTATTCATTCAATGGAACCTATTGTTGGATATTCACCAGATAAAAGTCAGAATATGGTTCTTATGGGTGGTTTAACAAGATATGTTCCAATTACAAGAACTACTTTTTTATTGGGTACACTTTCTCTTTGTGGTATTCCACCTCTTGCTTGTTTTTGGTCCAAAGATGACATTCTTAATGATAGTTGGTTGTATTCACCAATTTTCGCAGTAATAGCTTATTTCACAGCAGGATTAACCGCATTTTATATGTTTCGGGTATATTTACTTACCTTTGATGGGTATTTCCGCGTTCATTTTAAAAATTACAGTAGCACAAAAAATGGTTCGTTCTATTCCATATCTCTATGGGGAAAAGGAACTCCAAGAGGAGTCAATCCAAATTTACTTTTATCAACAATGAATAAAAAGGTTTCTTTTTTTGCAAAAGAAAGATCGAAAATTGATAATAATGTAAGAAATAGGATAC